GGGCCGTGGGAATAAAATAAAAGGGCCCTTTTGAACAAACTCAAAGAAATATTCTTTTTTTCTATATTTCTATTGGAAATATATTTTTCGAGCCCTTACTTTATCTTAATGGAATTGGAATTGCTGATAAAAGTTGTATATATCTATATAATAAAAAGAGATAAAAAAATAATAAAGAAAGATAAAGAAAGACTTTTTCAATCTTTACTTTATGTGTGGGAGAGATGGCTGAGTGGACTAAAGCGGCGGATTGCTAATCCGTTGTACGGGTTATTCGTACCGAGGGTTCGAATCCCTCTCTTTCCGTTTCCATTGATGAATTGATATTTTATTTATCTTTCGAATTTCTCGAACCCTTTTTCTTTTTTCATAGTTAAAGGTGTGGAATAGATAAAATCCGAAGAAAATTGGAAAATCAAGTAAGGAAAATGCCTTTATTTTTTATTCTTCACGCCCAGGATTACGTCCCGGATCATTAGATAGGAATCCGAAGATGAAGAGAGAAACAAAGAATATCACTACTGTGTAAACGAAGAGTTTGAGAGTAAGCATTACACAATCTCCAAGATCATTTTTGGGGAAAAAGAGAATAGATTCTCCATTTTTATATCACATATCCTATTTTGACTCCTATTTTGACACCAAGACATGAAAAGTAGTTTCTAGAAATAGAAAAGAATTTTCATAAAATCATTTGTAATTAAGAGTCTTTCATTGCCAAAATTTTCTTTCATACCCACAATTAGATATTGTGGGGGACACTAATAGTGCCTTTCACTGGAAAAAGGAAAGGGTTAGAATGAGGTGATACAGATTTATCGCGACTATCCGATACTTTTACTTTCAATGTTTTAATTGAGGGTGCATAATCTAAGATTTTTCTAATCTTATCAATTGTTAGAATTTTTTTTTTCTCGAAGAAATCATGCATTTTTCTAGGGCAGTATTCAATATTTCATCGAAAACTTACAGCGGCTTGCCAAACAAAGGCTAAGAGAAAAAAGAGCACAGGTATGACTGGCATAAAATCTACGATTGGATTCAAAAAAGCATAGGCTTCGGGCAATTTGGCAAAGAAAAAATTACTCGAATAAAGGGCAGAATTAAGACAGATACAGGTCAAACTAAAGATATTAAGCATAACAAACATTTTGTTCTTGGAGATAATTGAATTTTGATTGAGTTATTGATATGGTATTGATATAAGGGAAAAAAGAATAAAGTAGGGTAGACCAAAAAATCCTTCTTTTTCTTTTAACTCACCCAATCAAGAATACTTCAAGTCTCAAAAGAGAATAGAAGAAATCATACTTTCATAAATATCTTAATTGAATTATATGTAATGATCAATAAATTCAGTTTAATTCTATGTCTACACGTGTCAAAATCCTAGCAACAATCTAATCTATTCCATAAATATTTGGACTGGAATTGACGAACGACTAATAACAATATTAGTGTTTATTAGTATCGACTAGAAATCTAAATGGGGCGTGGCCAAGTGGTAAGGCAACGGGTTTTGGTCCCGCTATTCGGAGGTTCGAATCCTTCCGTCCCAGAGCATACCAATTATATCAGAATAAAGATTGCTTTTTGTTTTTAATCTTATGTTTAAGAGTCTAATATTGGATAAATGTGATTCTATTATTGTTTCTTATTTTTGATTTTTAATCATTCTTCTCTGAATCATATCTTTTTTACAAGCTCAATAAAGTGCAAATGACATGTAGATGTACCTAAATCTATTTGTGAGTCAGGGAACATAGATCATGATTACAAGAGTTTGCATTTTAATTCAAAAAAAGTCTGAGGGACCTTTCATTCTATGCCCATCCCCTTCGAAGGTTAGTTACTTAGAAAAACCGTGCGTCTCATATCCATTTGAATTATCAATGATGCATTCTAGATCGAAATCCGAAAGAAAAGCCTCTATATTCCCTATCTATTATTCCCTATCCCTTAAATGAGGTAGCCTAATTATTAATTCTCTGTGGATTGTTTTATTATAAAATAAACAAGAGGGTTTTCTTGGTACTAATGGAATTCCATTAATGGGATTAAGTCTCTTAAGGCTAGGTTAGGGGAAACTAAAAATAGGAACAAAGACCCGTTTGGCTTTGTACCTAGACAAGATAGTCTAGCATCCCGTAAAAGAAGATCGTTTTTTTTTTATTTATGATTCATACTCCCATATTATTCGTGAAATAGATCAGTAGTGGAAGGTATCAATTTCAATATCCGTGTCTGTACAAATCTCATTAACAAACAATCAAGTTACATATGTAACAGATCCATTTTCTTTGAACCTCAGTTTTAGGTATTTCGTCTTTGGCTCTAATGAATTATTGTAAATCTAATATTGTAAATCTATGTAACAATTGAGACGGGGCAATTCATACATTCTATATTACTGATTACTTTATGGAAAGATTCTTATGTAAAAATTACAGAAAGATTACTGAACCTCAAGTCAAACAAAATATGACAAAATACCTAAAAAATGAGGAAGGAGATTTTTAGATGTATGTATTTGTTATCGTTCTATTTCAGCGACAACGAGGTTTCCATTTTCGTGAAAAAGATTTAGGATCTTTTAAATTTATTAAATTCAAATATTTAACATAGAATATCCATAATTACTTCCAGTAACAATTGTTCAGTCTAAGATACAGAAATCTCCTATTCTTTCCGTTCTTATTTTATCAATCATATGAAAGAATAACAATCTAAATCTTCTTCACGAAAAAAAAAACGACGAGAAATTGGATTTGTTTTTGATCTATCTATTTGCTTTAAATCATTGTTGGTTCAGTTCAAAACGAAACATGGATTTATCTCTCTTATAAGGCTCAAATGGGGTTTTTATTGTTTGTAAAACTTTATTCAACCCAAATAATGATGTAATGATAATGATGTCGAAGTAGTAAATTTTTTCAATTAAATATTTGTAATGATTTATTATTAGATCAGTCTTTCGTACTTGACGAAGTATTAGATTGGTGAATCTATCCTATTGTGTCACTTGAAGATGCAGATTCAAAAATAACTCATTTATTTTATATTTATATCGTTTTATTTTTATATAATATAATATTATATATTATATTCTTATATAAATATAAATGTCTATTATATTCTATTTTTTAAGTTAATTTAGAATTAGATTCTAAAATGATTCTAAAATTTGAATAATAAAGAATTTTATTAAATTAGAATAATAATATTCTATTTTATCATATCTAATATCTATAATAACATATAAAATTATAGATATTCTATTATTATTATATTGTAATCTATATATGTTATAGATAAATTATAGATATTAGAATACCTAATTCTATATTTATATGTAATTCTATAAATATAAAATTTTATAGATATAAAAATAGAAATCATTTTATAGATATTTTCTAGATAGATAATCTATCTATATTATAGATATAAGAAAATATAATAAAAAAATCTTGCACTCATAGAATAAAATACGGGGTTAAGTTGAATTCGTGATGAGACATCTTCAGAAAAATATCTACACATCCATAAAAAAACAGAAACAAGTATAGATTACTATGTACCGACTAAAACAATGACTATTCATGGTTCCATAATTGAATCAATTACATACCGGCTCCAAACTAGAGGAATGTTATGGTAAAACTTCGTTTGAAACGATGTGGTAGAAAGCAACGTGCGACTTGAAGGACATGATCAGTTGTGGATTTTTACACCCACCATTTTTTGATATTAAAATTATATAGTTAGATAGGAATGAAGGTGCTCTTGTCTCGACATCGTTTGTTCTGCTCCACTAGAACCCCTCTTTTCTTTTTTTGGTGGGTTGTAATGTAAATAGTACATGATGGAGCTCGAGAAGGAAGTATTGATTCATTTCTCAGGGGCAAGGATCTAGGGTTAGTGCCAATCAATAAGTTGGAAATACTTTGTAAGTATATCTTCGATATAGAAATCGAAAGGATACAATTCAAGCAAGTTTAAAATAAAAAAAAAAAGAGAATTTGTTGGAATTTTTAGAACACTTTCGATCAAAAGTGTATCGTGCGGGAATCAACCGTTCGTATGATTCTTTGATAAAAATAAATCACAAAAAAAAGGTATGTTGCTGCCATTTTGAAAGGATTAAGGATCATCGAAGTAATGTCTAAACCCAATGATTTAAAATAGAAATAAAGGATCCCGGAACAAGGAAACACCGTTTTCAATTGTCTAAAAAACTAGGATTAGGATCAGAATGACGAATACAATAGATTTTAAACGAGACAAAAAAAGGGGGTTAGAGACCGCTCAATAAATGAAATGCCTAAAGGTTGTCCTTTGAGCTATTTGCGAGTTATCCAACTTGAGTTATGAGTACGAATGATTTTTTATTTTTTGGGAAAGAAGAACAAAAAAAAGGACTTAAATCATAGTCTAATGAATTTGATGATTTCATAGATCTATTTGCCATTGGAATTCTATACATCGACATAACTTTGAATCATTTTTCTCGAGCCGTACGAGGAGAAAACTTCTTATACGTTTCTAGGGGGGGGTGTTGTTCACCTACATCTATCCCAATGAGCCGTCTATCGAATCGTTGCAATTGATGCTCGATCCCGAAGAGAAGGAAGAGATCTTCGGAAAGTGGGTTTTTATGATCCGATAAAGAATCAAACTTATTCAAATGTTCCTGCTATTCTATATTTCCTTGAAAAAGGAGCTCAACCTACAGGAACTGTTCATGATATTTCAAAGAAAGCGGAGGTTTTTACGGAACTTCGTCTTAATCAAACGAAATTAAAATTCAATCAATGAAATACAAAAAACGAGGGGGGGGATGACTCGTATATAGCTTTGTATAACTTTCTCTTGCCCCTTTCTCTTGTTCTATTCATACCTATTTCTTATTGCTCCTGCAGAATCCCATGTTCTATAACGACAAAAATCTATCTTATTGATATAAGATGGATAGAAAAAAGATCAAGTGAATAGATGAAGGA